AGATGGTCTTCCGGAACAGGCCTTTTATTTGGTAGGTAATATTGATGAAGCTACCGCGAAGGCTATGAACTTAGATGTGGAGAGCAAATTGAAGAAATGACCTTAAATCTATGTGTATTGACTCCTAATCGAATTGTTTGGGATTCAGAAGTGAAAGAAATCATTTTATCGACTAATAGTGGCCAAATTGGTGTATTACCAAATCACGCACCTATTGCCACGGCTGTAGATATAGGTATTTTGAGAATACGTCTTAACGACCAATGGTTAACAATAGCTCTAATGGGCGGTTTCGCTAGAATAGGCAATAATGAAATAACCATTTTAGTAAATGATGCAGAGAGGGGTAGTGACATTGATCCGCAAGAAGCTCAACAAACTCTTGAAATAGCTGAAGCTAGCTTGAGTAGCGCTGAAGGAAAGAGACAAACAATTGAGGCAAATTTAGCTCTCAGACGAGCTAGGACGCGAGTAGAGGCTATCAATGCAATTTCATAACGAGTTGTTGGTGCGTCCGAATAATAAAAATAAGTTCTGTTTATTTATACAACATATTTGGATTCTGCCGATTGAATCCAATCAAGTGTAATCAGATTTTGATGCACTGAAAAAAAAATGAAATTTCAATAATGAAATTAATAAAAAAATAGAATAAATACGAGTAGTGGGGTATGTAAAAGATACAAAATAAATAAAAAAATAAGGTGGGTAGAAATACTTATTAGATACCATTGACTGCGGTCTCTAATAAGTTCTACCTACTATTGGATTTGAACCAATGACTCCTGCCGTATGAAAGCAATACTCTAACCACTGGGTTAAGTAGGTCATTTATCATCATAAAGAGAAACAAAAGGAACCCGCCACACCCATAGATTATAGATGGAATCTTACTTCTAAGCAATACCCATCCTTGGCAGGAAACCGATCAGAGAGCTATCATGTCGGATCATGCAATATTCACCTTGACAAGAAATTATATACATGATAAAATATTTATCACAAACACAAGGGCTGTAGCTCAGTTAGGTAGAGCACCTCGTTTACACGCGCGCCAATGCTTTTTCAGAGGAGTCCATCATGCAATCAACCGAATTTATCTTAGTAAAAAATCGATGTCTTACTCTGTGGATTCGAGGGAACAAGAGAACAATAGCCTGACAAATAAAATAGTTGGTTGGTCTAATTGAGGTGCCAATTTCGGTGCCAAAAAGAACCCATCATTGATTTGATAATTGATAAGGTGAATACCCAGCCCATTCAATGCTAGGCATAATGAGGATAAGGACCTCAAAAAAATCTCTTTTCGTCCTATGAACTTGAAGGTGTATGAAGTTTCATATTTGACGCTTTGGGCAGAGCGATAGAGACTCCATTTAACTTAGGTTGATCTAGGCCGAAGGCAGACCTACGTCAAGATAACTCTTTTTTTGAAACACTTTGGTATTGCTACTGAATAAAAAATCAGAGCACGCGGAGCCGTCTCATTATCTTTCTGTTAAGAAAAAAGATGGCGGACTCGCTGATATTTATATCAGTTGATGAAAGAGCCCAATGCAAAAAAAATGCATGTTGGGTCTTTGAAACAGTTCGAATCATTTCGATAATAATAAGTTTGATCTGTTTTACCGAGAAGGTCTACGGTTCGAGTCCGTATAGCCCTAATTTTTCATTAATTTTTATAAATATAAATTATAAATGGTAATGAAAAAAAAAATTATTTGTATTTTTTGATTTGTATTTTGTACTATAGTATAGAGTATAGTTTTTTATTTCCTCATTATTATTTTATTTGATTTGTTGTTTGTATCTGGCCGGTTGGTTGCTCCGTTGAAATAGAATCATTCCCACACTCTCGCTCACGGGGATCATTCGGAACCTGAAACTAAAAAAAAATGCATTTCAATGGAGCCAATCGGCATTTTAAAAATTTTTGGATAAACAAACCCATTCTTTTTCATTCATTTTCGTGGGTGAATTACATACATACACATTTTTCCTCTTTTACTACCCATGATCAAAGAGTTGGGGAGGGGATACTCCCTTTCTTTGGTATACCTAAAGAAAGGTCCATTTTTTAAGTAAAAATCGTGACATGAGCCCGGTTAATATACTCAAACAAAATTGCTCATCATTCAAAATTCCAAATTAGAATTCTACCGATGCTTACTTTATTCAAGAAGATTGGGGATCCATTTGAACTTAGAAGAGTTAGGAATCCCCCGACTTATCGACTTTGTTGCGGAAGAACAACTCCAACTCATTGTTTCAGAGAGAATAGAATGGATTGATCCTAAATACATAATTGGGGTATAGGAACCTATACGTTGTTATATGTAAGGGTTCCTTGCAATTCAAAGCATTGAATCCAATCTATTAGTACAGGGAGAGATTCAATAGAATATATCCATAATTAATACTAATTATGGATATATTCTATTTATATATATAATAGAAATATTAGAAATATTCGATTAATAATTACATACAATATCTTATA